TTCACTATATTTCTGACCAGGAACGGGGCCTATCACAAGAATATTTTTTTTATTGGGGCGATAGCTCTGAAAAGACAGATTGCCTATCTTTTCTTTTATCTCGGGGGAAATCCGATCAGCAGGAGCTAATTCAAAACCCTCTGGTAAAATAAGAACAGCCCCTACATTCAAAGCACCCTTTTTACCATTAGCGAGAACTTGTTTTAGTTGCATATCATAAGGGATTCGAACAACTGCTTCAAATACAGTATCTGGAAGTACCGTTTGTGGAACTTCAATATCCACGGGCTTATTAGCTAAATGGCAATTGGCACATACAATACGACCAGTCGCTTCTCGCGGATTTTCATAACCCTGCTGTGCAAAAATGGGATATGCGCTTGAAATGGATGGCCGAGTTATGATATATATCATGAGCGATACGGAAATGGATCGAGTAATTTGTTCCTTTATCCAAGAAAAAGTCTTTCTAGTTTGCATGGTCCAACCATTGAGCCCAAAAATGTCTACAATAAATTTGGTAGGTCGCTAACCTAGTTCCCTATCCGCAATTCTGCTATTTACTGGAATAATTTTACTGGAATAAATAATATTAATATATAGAATAAATCTTTAATATATAGTTTGGGATGGGTAGAAAAATAAAGAGTAAGTATGATTTTACATGCTTTGCTTCTGTACAACTACAAAGTAAGAAACGTTAGAATTGAATTGGATTAATATAAGTAGATCCTTTTTTAATCATTCATTGAATGATAAATCACTACAAGTGACGGAGAAACACGATTTAAATAACGAAAAATCCAAAATTTAAATAGAGTATCTAGAATGACTGGAAAAGTAGAAACAAGACCAGATATAATTTGATCATTATGAGCAAATCCAAAATCTTTGTAGACAAAGCCAATCATTAGTTCCCAACCATGGGGCGAATGGAATCCGATACATAAATCTGTTAATAAAAGAATCGAAAAAGCCTTTATTGTGTCACTTAAGTTATATAGGAATTCCTGAGCCCAAGAGTTAAGAATAACAAGTTCTTTATTACCCAAAATTGAATAACCACTTAGAATAACGAAACAGATTATATTTGTCAAGAAGTGCAAAATCGTATGGATATGATCCTCATTGTGTATCTTGATTAATTGGAGCGTTTCTTTGTGGATTCCTATACGAAGGTTTTGTAGATGTGTCTCCGAGTATTCCTTGATCATTTCCTCCAAAAGAAAGATTTCCTCCAATTCTATGAATTTTTCGAGAATATTTTTTTCTTGAATATCATTCAAAAAAATTTCAGATTGCCTAGTATTCCACCAATAAGTAACCCAAGATTCCAGACTTTTATTAAATGAGAGAGAAATCCACCAGGGCAAAAATACTATAGATGCAAGATATAAAAGAGGGTTGAATGCTTTCTTTTTTGACATTTTTTCATTTCGTCTATGAATTTTTAATGAACCGACCTCATTAGTTGACTCTACGCCATCCAATATTTCTCTCATGCATGAGTTCTATTACAAAGTATCGAACTTATGAATCTATTCACTGTTTTGTTTTGTGGTTGTTACGTTACGTATACGTCTTCTTTGACTAGAATGAGCGTTATGAAGAAACTTCAGTTAAGTTATGGTATAGAAAAGGGGGATTCTTTAGTTTTTCCTTACTGCTGAGAAAGCATTCACTCTCTCAGCTCATTTCTCAAAATACTTCAATCGGTACACGCAAGAAATAGGCCAATTCGGCAGCTTTTTGTTCGATTTCCCGTGGAGTAACATTCTCATCAGTACGAGTCAAGGGAATGGCCCCCTGGCTTCTGATATCCATATAAAGGACACGGCGAGCATAAATACCCTCTTTAACTTCTATTCTGACGGACTGAATATCCTTTATAAGGAATCGGAGGAAGATGCGACGATTTTTTCCAGGGAATCCCCAACGAAAAATACACACCATTCCTTCTTTTCTATCGAATCGATCATAACCACCCCCTACATTCCACGAAATTGTGCACCACAAATAGGAGCTAATAAAGAGACCCGCGATCCCATAGAAAGACATCACAACCCCTTGTGGAAAAAAAAGGATTTGCTGAGACGGAAATAAAGATATCAAGTTTCTCCCAAGATAACTGGAAGTTCCAACCAATAAGAATCCTAATGAACCTAAAAAAAGGATAATGGCCCAGCAGAAATTACTTGTTTTTCGCGACCCCGTTATAGGTTGTATCCATATATGTTCTGATCGACAACTCATACTTGATCTGGTTTCGTTTTATTGGAATTGAGAGAATACCCTAGACTTTACTCTTTTTGTTTCCGAAGTAACTCTCATCAACTAGTACTATTTTGATGTGAACCTTTAAGAGTAATTTATCAAATTGGTTAGATCTAAAATAAAAAAAAATACCCTTCGTATGATCCCATCAATATACATATAGATGTACCGATTTTACAGTTCAGCCATCCGGCGATCCTGAGATTTTTTCAAATAGATAGAATTACTTTACCCCCATATCATCTTTCTACAGGCCAAAGAGCCCCTTTTCGACGGAAGCGCCGCATGTTATACCTTCTTTTCTTACACTAAATAGGTATCTGCGTTATGATACAAGTCTTAGTTTTGAAAAAAAAAATGGATCAGAGTTGGGCCCATCAGATCTAAACAGTCTTATTTTTTTGAACATGAAGAAATAAAGAAGCCATTGCCATTGCCGGAAATACTAAGCCTACTAAAGGCACCAAAACAGAGGGAAAGTCGAAAGTTGTCATATAAAGGATACCTCAATTTACTATTTGTATCTGTTATTATTTATATTAATATTATAAATTAATATTATAAAGATAAAGATTTAATATTATAAATTATTTATATTAATTATAAAGATAAAGATTTAATTATATTATATAAAGTTAGTATAAAGCTAAGTATATATCTAAGTGAGTATAGAAGGTACAAAAGCATATATCATATCTATAGTTTCTATATTCTAGAATTCTATATTTGGATTATATATACATACGTAAGACGTAGAACAAAAATTTTTTATTTTCCTAGAATTTAACGAAAATAAGAATTCACTATTTTTCTTGTTGATAGAGGCCTTTTAACTGAATTAGTAATCAAGAATATAGATAAAAAGGAGTTATCCACAACTTTTGATTTATTTTTACAATTTAGATCTTATGTCAACAAAGAAACCCCATTCATATTCGTTTTACTTGGATTCTGATAAACTAACTACTTGTTTGCTACAAATAAAAAAAGGAACTTAATGCTCTATTGAATTTTTATTCAAAGGAAAGAAAGCGTGGAGCTGAAATAACTCACTCAGAACGCTTTTTAAAGGATTACGTGGTACGATTAGATCGAATAAGCCCTTCTGGAATAAATATTCAGCCGCCTGTGAACCTTCAGGTACTGTTTTATTCAATGTTTGTTCAATTACTCTTTTACCCGCAAATGCAATATAGGCATTGGGTTCGGCAATAATGATATCTCCCAACATACCAAAACTCGCAGTTACCCCCCCTGTAGTAGGAGATGTAAGAATTGGTACATAGAATAACTTTTTATTTGATTGATAATCATATAAAGCAGAAGATATTTTAGCCATTTGCATTAAACTCAAACTTCCCTCTTGCATACGCGCCCCCCCGGAAGCACATACTATAATAAGAGGGAGAAATTTGTTAGTAGCGTACTCAATCAAACGGGTTATTTTCTCCCCAACCACGGATCCCATACTACCCCCCATAAACTGAAAATCCATAACCCCAAGTGCTATGGGAATACCGTTTAATTGGCCTATACCTGTTTGAACGGCTTCAGTTAATCCTGTCTTTCGTTGATAAGAATCGATACGATCTTTATAAGGCTCCTCTTCCGAATGAAATTCAATGGGATCCAAAGAAACCATGTCTTCATCCATAGCATCCCAAGTATCCGGATCGATCGAAAGTTCGATTCTATCGGAACTACTCATTTTCAAATGATATCCACATTGTTCACAAAGATTCATTTTTGATTTTAAAATTTTCTTATAATTTAATCCATAACAATTTTCACATTGAACCCACAAATGTCTGTATTTTTGAGTTACATCCAGATCATTGGAACTTTCTATTATAGTGCTACCATTCGTGCTGGTACTTATATCGGACCCCTTACTTTCACCACAAACGGAACGAGAAATGTAACTGTTACTGGAATTGTCACTACCACTTACAATGTAAGTATCAATAAAGATTTGAGACTCAAGATAAATGTCAATACAACTATTAATGTGATTATTCCAACTATATTGAGTATCATCCATGTAATGATCATCGTGAGGATCGTCATTGTTAGATCCATTATTTAGATAACTAAAATTCCAATAACTATAAAAATAACTTTCTAATTCACTCTGAAAAAAATGACCACTATCAATCTCGAAAATATGATTTTCAATATCAAAATATATGGAATAACTGTTCCCATTTCTATCCATAACTAAAAAAGTTTCATCAGAGATGAAATTCCGAATGTCCTTGACGCCGAATAAATAATCAACATTGCTGTAACTAGAATTGTCACGACTACCCCAACTATGACTATTTTTCTTCATATCATTTCTATTCGGATCTTCACTTTCACTGGTATTTTCAATAGGACCAAGACCGCCCGTTGATTTACTTAGACCACACCTGTGTTCGAACTCTTTCTTAAACAGTATTGAATCGAACCACCATCTTTCCATAGAGTTTTCTTGCCCCCTATTTGCTTTGCATGAAAATACAATAGATGAATAGTCATTCGATGAAAAATTATTTATTTATTTGAATATCTTTTTCCTGTCCGAATAAACATAAAAATCCAATCAATAGGATTATTAACTAATCTAATAAGGAGTGTGAGTATTGAAAAAAGTATTCTTTGTGGGAATCCAGATTAGCACTTCACTATATAGGAAAATTTTTTTTGTAAAATCTCGTCTAATAACTAACTAATTAAAAAAGTAA